AGGAAGCAGACGAGCTACAAGAAAAATTCCTGCTGCTACCATAGTAGCAGCATGTATAAGAGCCGAAATAGGAGTGGGTCCTTCCATAGCATCAGGTAACCATATATGAAGGGGGAATTGTGCAGATTTAGCAACTGCGCCGAGGAATAAAAAAGAAGCACAAACAGTAATAAATAAAGAATTTACTCCATTATTATGAATTAATTTAGTAACTATTTCGAACAAATCTCGAAATTCTAAACTACCCGTTATCCAATAAAATCCTAAAATTCCTAATAATAAACCAAAATCCCCTATACGATTGGTTACAAAAGCTTTTTGACAAGCACTTGCTGCAATTGGTCGTGTGAACCAAAAACCTATTAATAAATAGGAACACATTCCTACAAGTTCCCAAAAAATATAAATTTGTATTAAATTCGAACTAGTAACTAATCCCAACATAGAAGTATTGAAAAAACTCATATAAGCAAAAAATCTCAAATATCCTCGATCATGAGACATATAATTATCACTATAAATAAGAACCATGATTCCAACAGTAGTAATTAATATTGGCATAATAGAAGTAAGCGGATCAATCAAGTGTCCGAACTCTAAAGAAAAATCATTATTGACAGTCCAAGACCATAGATATTGATAGATAAAATTTCCGTTTATTTGCTGAATAGAAAGATTAACAGAAAATACCATAGCTATAGTTAGCATCAAAACACTCGGAAAAGCCCACATACGTCGAATATTTTTTGTTGCTGCAGGAATAAGTAGAAGTCCAAATCCTATTAACATAGTAATAGGAAATGGAAGAAAAGGTATTATCCATGCATATTTATATGTATGTTCCATAAAAAAAACACAAATTTTCGTTTTTTTATTATAATTATTTCCGATTCACCAATTTTTATTGTTTTTGAAGAAAACAATAAAAAAATGAAAATATATATATATATATATAAAACCTTAAATATTCTTAATTTTACATTTTTCATATTTTTTTTTCGGATATTTAAAAAATTTGAAAAAGTTATAAATTGTTGCTAAAATGCTTTGCCCAAATAGCTCGATATAGAGTAATTTTTTAGTTATTAATTTTTTAACTAAAATATTATTCATTTTTGAAGTAAAAAAAGATTTTTTTATAAAAAAAGAGATATGATATTAAAAAAAATTTTGCCACTAGACTAGAATTGTATTCCAGTAATATATAACCATATCATATACTATAGTAAGCAAAGAAAAAGTAAGAAAAGTAAGCAAAAATAACTATACCGATATCAGTAGAATATGGATATGGATATATAGTTTGCATCAATAAATCAACTAATTCTTCTAGTAATTTTTTTTTATTACCTAATTTATATTTTTTATGAAATCGATTGGATTGAAATTCAATAAGATAAGAAAATATCAGAAATTTTATAAATTATAAAAATCCTTACTTCTTATATTCTAGAACTAATAAAATAAAAAAAAAACGTAAAATGAAAGTTCATTTTCTTCCCTAACGGAATATCTTGTTTAACATATTAACTACTATAAAATCCTTTTTTTAATTTTTCTTCCATTTTTTCGTAGTTTATTATATATGTAACACACATGTATATATAAACAATTTGTATTGTTAAAAAAATAAAAAAAAAAGATTATCGACGAAATTAAATATAATATAAAAAATGACTAAAACTAAAAAAAAACGATCCATATTGATCAATACATGTCTTTCACATACAACAATAAAAAGGAAGAACTCTTTTTTTTATGGCAGTTCCAAAAAAACGTACTTCTATATCAAAAAAACGTATTCGTAGAAATATTTGGAAGAAAAGGGGAAATTTAGTTGCAATAAAAGCCTTTTCTTTAGCAAAGTCAGTTTCTACGGGAAATTCAAAAAGTTTTTTTGTTCGGCAAACAAATAAGAAAATCTTAGAATAATTTTTTTTCCGTGATTTTAAGAACTTTTCTATATATAGAATATGCAAATTTTTCATTAACTTATGTATTTATTTAACTCCTCAAGATCAGTTAGAACTAGCAGCTATTTTATGTCGAATATTAACTTATCTGTCTGCTAGTTTGGTTCTAAGTATTATGTATTATTTTATTTCTTTTCCTAATGGAAAAAAATTTCTACTTCTACTGGGAAAAGAAATAAAATGTAATTATAATGTATATTAAAACTGTTTTATTATATGTCTATCTCAAGATCAAATGAAATTTGTTTTGTTTACTAATTACTATTCTATATTTAAATTATGTACATAACAAACAACAAATATTAATATAATTATTATATATATATTCTATATATATACTATATAATTAGAATAATTAATTAAATTACACAAAATACATTAAAAAGTAGGTTAAAAACAAGATTTTTAGAAAATAAGTCTTTAAATTTCTAATTTAATTTATTAAATTTAGTAATCATATTTTGATATGTATAAAATCATCCTATTTATTTAATTTATATTTATTTTTTATAAAAAAGATCTTTCTAAGTTTTTTAAGTGTCATTAAAAATGAAATGAAAAGAATACTTTAGTTTAAACAAAACAAAAGGGTTTAAAAGAACCCTTATTCATCCATTTCCTAAAGGATAACTATATCGGATTCTAGAATCTACATCTAGACGATTCAATAGGAATTGACTATTATTATTTCAAGTAAGCCGCTATGGTGAAATTGGTAGACACGCTGCTCTTAGGAAGCAGTGCTAGAGCATCTCGGTTCGAGTCCGAGTGGCGGCATACTCTAAAAGAGATACAATGGACCTTATAATGTATTTAATTCCTGATTTCAATTCTGTAATGAGACCCTTTTTATGTATGATATTTGCGACTTTAGAACATATATTAACTCATCTCTCTTTTTCGATCGTTTCAATTGTGATTGCGATTCATTTGATGATTCTATCAGTTCACGAAATCATCGAATTACGCCATTCGTTGGAAAAAGGAATGTTAGCTACTTTTTTTTCTCTAACAGGATTATTAGTTATTCGTTGGATTTCTTCGAGACATTTTCCATTAAGTAATTTATACGAATCATTGATCTTCCTTTCATGGAGTTTTTCCATTATTCATATGGTTTCCAAGCTATGGAATCATAAAAATGATTTAAGCACAATAACCGCGCCAAGTGCCATTTTTACTCAAGGTTTCGCTACATCTGGTCTTTCAAGTAAAATGCATCAATCAGCAATATTAGTACCTGCTCTACAATCTCAGTGGTTAATGATGCATGTAAGTATGATGTTATTGAGCTATGCGGCTCTTTTATGTGGTTCGTTATTATCAGTCGCTTTTTTAATCATTACATTTCGAAAAAATATCGATATTTTTTTTAGAAGCAAAAATTTTTTAATATTAATTAAGTCATTTTTATTTGGGAAGATTGAATACTTGAACGAAAAAGGAAGTGTTTTTAAAAGCACTTCTTTTCTTTCATTTCCAAATTATTATAAATATCAATTAATTCAGCGTTTGGATTATTGGAGTTATCGTGTTATTAGTTTAGGGTTTACTTTTTTAACCATAGGTATTCTTTCTGGAGCAGTATGGGCTAACGAAGCATGGGGCTCTTATTGGAATTGGGACCCCAAGGAAACTTGGGCATTTATTACTTGGACCATATTTGCAATTTATTCACATACTAGAACAAATCGAAGTTTACACGGTACAAATTCGGCACTTGTAGCTTCTATAGGATTTCTTATAATTTGGATATGCTATTTTGGGATCAATCTATTAGGAATAGGTCTACATAGTTATGGTTCATTCACATAAAATCTAATTAAATTGTAGAAATTCCATGCGGAATAAGTAAAACGGAATAAGTAAAACGCGGAATAAGTAAAACGTATATAACGAAAATTTGTGTGAGTTTTTAGGAACTGTTTGAATTAAGATTCAAACAGTTCCTAAAAACTCGGGATACGTCTTTCTAATTCACTTTATTATTTTTTTTTCATTGTACAGCGAATAGTTTCAAATATATTATAATTAATATAAGACTTTCTATCTCATTAAGAAAAAAAACTATCTATGAAAATAATTAGATAGTATAGCTTGTATCTTGTCAACTGATAAAGAAAGAGCGAAATCGGGATAAATACCAATTCCTATTACGGGTAAAAGGATACAGATTGAAACAAATAGTTCTCGTGGTCCAGAATCCACGAAATTTGAGTTTAGAACATTGAAAAAATTGTATCCATAGAACATTTGACGTAACATAGATAATAAATAAATAGGAGTTAATATCATTCCAATTGCCATTACAAGGGTAATTAATATTTTTGGCATTAAAAGATATTTTGGACTGGTAATTAGTCCAAAAAATACTACTAACTCCGCAACAAAACCACTCATTCCCGGCAATGCAAGAGAAGCCATCGAGAAACTACTAAACATGGTAAATATTTTTGGCATTGGAATGGATATTCCCCCCATTTCGTCGAGATAAACCAGACGTATTCTATCACAACTCATTCCTACCAAGAAAAAAAGTGCAGCACCAATAAATCCATGAGAGAGTATTTGTAAAATGGCTCCGTTGAGTCCCATGTCGGTTATAGAACCAATTCCTATAATTGTGAAACCCATATGCGATACAGAAGAATAAGCTATTCTTTTTTTTTGATTGCGTTGACCAAGCGAGGTTGAAGCTGCATAAATTATTTGTATTGTCCCCACTATCACTAACCAGGGAGAAAATATAGAATGAGCATGTGGCAATAATTCCATATTGATACGAATCAATCCATATGCTCCCATTTTTAATAAGATTCCCGCTAGAAGCATACATGTACTGTAATGTGCTTCTCCATGGGTATCTGGTAACCATGTATGTAGGGGTATAATCGGTGATTTGACAGCATAAGCAATAAGGAAGCCCAAATAAAATATTATTTCTAATGTCACAGGATATGACTGATTAGTTAATCTGTCAAAATCCAATGTGGGTTCATTGGAACCATATAAACCCATACTTAGAACTCCTATTAAGAGAAAAATGGAACCCCCCGCAGTGTACAAAATAAACTTTGTAGCCGAGTACAAACGTTTCTTTCCTCCCCACATAGATAAAAGTAAGTAAACAGGAATTAATTCTAACTCCCACATGATAAAAAAAAGTAAAAGATCTCTAGAAGAAAATAATCCTATTTGACCACTGTACATTGCTAACATCAGGAAATAGAACAATCGTGAATTTCGAGTAACAGGCCAAGCTGCTAAAGTAGCTAAAGTAGTGATAAATCCTGTTAATAAAATGGGTCCTATGGAAAGTCCGTCGATTCCCAGTCTCCAGTGAAAATTGAAAACATTTATCCATTTAGCATCCTCTTCTAATTGAATTAATGGATCGTCCAATTGGAAATGATAACAGAAGACATAGGTTGTTATAAGGAGTTCTAAAATACAAATACATATAGTATACCATCTAAATACCTTATTCCCTTTATGAGGGAGAAAGAAAATTGAGGAACCCGCGAATATTGGCAAAACTACAAGTATTGTTAGCCAAGGGAAATAACTCGTGATAAAGACAAGATGCGTTTTGACCAAAAAGCCCGTGCTCAAGAAAGTATATTCTTTTGAGCACGGGCTTTTGTCGGTAAAAAGGAATCAAATGATTCAAGTGGAATTTATTATAACGTATCAATAAGATAGACCCATGCTGCGAGTTGTTTCATGCCATAAATAAACACGGACACTTAAAAAATCTGTTGGACAGGCAGATTCACATCTTTTACAACCTACACAGTCTTCCGTTCTTGGCGCGGAAGCAATTTGCTTAGCTTTACATCCGTCCCAAGGTATCATTTCCAATACATCTGTGGGGCAGGCTCGTACACATTGAGTGCACCCTATACATGTATCATAAATTTTTACTGAATGTGACATTGGGTCTATAAATTCCAGTTTTGAACATAAAAAAATTTCGATCTGGTAAAGTAAAAAAAAAATAATAAAAAATTTATAATTATATAATTTATTATATATTTCTATTTTCTTTATATATAAAAACCAGATGGATCAATGATTTATCAAAAAAATCTTAAGAATCAAAAATTTTATAAATCTGTTCATCAGAAGGGACCAAGAAACTTTGATTTACCTTTCAACAACCATGATCATATAAGTCGCATGAATCACACGTGAAACTTCACATTGACTAATATCTATAGTAATATTTCAATATAAATATATATTGAAATATTACTATAGATATTAGTATTATTTGTAAATAAATATATAAAGGACACTTAAATGCTATTTTATAGAAAATTTTTCTACAATTTATATATATATATATTCTATTTAATTTATATATATATATTCTATTTATATGTATTTATATTATAGTTATGGCTAATTTTTCAACAAACTTGATTGATTAATACGAGTTGATTTTCTGTTACGATAGATCGACGAAACAATAGCTAGCCCAATAGCAGCTTCCGCCGCTGCAATCGCTATAATAAAGATTGAGAAAATCTCACCTTTTAATTGGCGACTATCAAATATATCAGAAAATAGTACGAGATTAATATTAACCGAATTTAGTATAAGTTCAAGACACATAAGTGCTCTAACCATGTTTCGACTTGTGATCAATCCATAGATACCAATTGCAAATAAATAGACACTCAAAAAAAGTACATGTTCAAACATCATTGACTAACTCCTGATCAACCCCGATTCGTTTCAATATGAACAAAAATTCAACCAAGTTGATTGACTAGAATCGAGCGATTACATAAAAAAGGGAATATTAACAGTAGATTAAACTAATTTTTTTTATTCTAACTAAACTATTTATTATTGACGAGCCATAGTAATTGCGCCTATCAAAGAAACTAAAAGAATTATAGAAATTAGTTCAAACGGAAGATAAAAATCTGTTGATAAATGAATTCCAATTTGTTGAACGTTGTTTATAAAGTCTTGTTCTATAATCTGATTTGATCTTGTAGTCCAAATAATTCCGTACCATGACGTATCTGCGATAGTAGTAATTAGTGAAAAAAGACTACTTATACAAACCAATGAAGTGATTCCATCTCCAATAGTCCAAAGATAGGAGTCGTTAGAATATTCTGAACCATTCACGAACATAACAGCAAATATGATTAAGACATTTATGGCTCCCACATAAATAAGAAGTTGGGCGGCAGCTACAAAAAAGGAGTTTGATGAAATATAGAATAAGGATATACAAACAAGAACCGATCCCAACGAAAAGGCGGAATAAATTGGATTAGTAAACAATACTACTCCTAGACCTCCTAATATAAGAAATGATCCCAGAAATACTACAAGTATATCATGTATTGGTCCAGGTAAATCCATTATGTATAAGAAAAAAATTAGTCAAAATGTTTCATGACCTTACTAAATAGTCCAGGAAAGAGAAGGGTATTCCCCTTATTTTTTTTTTCTTATATATGGTGAGTTTTTAATGCAATTAAATCTTAATATGGATGGATTACTGTGGATATAGATAAAGTTATTAAAATTATCGGCCAATCTTTTCTTTTTTCTTTTAGAGATTCTAAATTTTTAATATTTTTAAATAATTAAGAAAACACATATTCACAATTTAAATCCAAGATTGATTCTCAATAATCAATAGTTAATAAGATAAGTTTATTAGGTTCTCATAAAAAAAAGAAGACTTGTTTCTGTTTATCTTTATATAAAAAAATATTAGTAATCAGTAATCGTTTTTGAATCAAGGGGTTTTTCTTTATCCATTTTGATTTGACCGGAATTCATAATTGTTTGAATTGTGTAATCTCCAATTACTGACATTGGTAACCGACCTAATGCAATTTGATTATAATTTAATTCGTGACGATCATAAGTTGAAAGTTCATATTCTTCAGTCATCGATAAACAGTTTGTTGGACAATACTCGACACAATTACCACAAAATATACAGACTCCAAAATCGATACTATAATTAAACAATTGTTTCTTTTTAATCTCTCTTTTAAACCTCCAATCAACAACGGGTAGATCTATGGGACATACACGAACACATACTTCACAAGCAATACATTTATCAAATTCAAAATGAATTCGACCGCGGAAACGTTCTAATGTAATCGATTTTTCATAAGGATATTGAATAGTTACAGGTAAACGATTTGTATGAGATAGGGTAATTATGAAACTTTGACCAATGTACCTTGCCGCCCGTATTGTTTGTTGACCAAAATTTATGAACCCGGTCACCATAGGGAACATATTGTAGATCTCCGTGAATAATTTGATGTTTCTTTCTCTTATTTAAGATCAGTTATGAGTGGAGAATATCGTTATCTTATTCTATTCTTTATAGGTAAATAAGTTGAAAAGAAGTTGTCAATAATAGATTACCCAGAGAAATAGGTAAAAGAAATTTCCATCCAAAATTTAAAAGTTGGTCCATTCTCAGTCTAGGTAAAGTCCATCTTGCTGTGATAGGAATGAACAAAAACAAATAAGCTTTAGCTAATGTAATAAATATACCAATTGTTATTCCAAAAACTCCTGTCATTTTATTTATTCCTAAAAATTCGGGAATAGATATATACGGAATAGAGAAATTCCATCCGCCTAAGTAAAGAACTGTTATAAATAATGAAGAAACTAATAAATTTAGGTAAGAAGCAAGATAAAATAAAGCATATTTAATACCTGAATATTCTGTTTGATAACCTGCTACTAATTCCTCCTCTGCTTCTGGTAAATCAAAAGGTAATCTCTCACATTCTGCTAGAGAAGAAATTAGAAAAACAACAAACCCTATAGGCTGACGCCACAGATTCCACCCCCAAAAACCATATTTTGACTGTGACTCAACTATATCAACTGTACTTGAACTGTTAGATAATCATAGTCGATAATAACATTACTGTGCATATCGCTATTTCAAAACCGTACATGAGACCTCAGCTTCATACGGCTCCTCTATGGTCACAAATAAATGCAAGTACTTGTTTGGTATTATTGTAATTTTGAAATTCTAATACCGGGAAGTTCAAAATTAGACCAACGAAATTCCGTCTGCTAGAATAAAAAAGCGCTTCCGAATTGATCTTTTCAATTAAAATTTTAAAATATCTTTATTCGGTAATAACTTAATCCTTAAATAAAATACTCGTTATATCAATAAATTCGGTTTTATCAATAACTCTAAAGAAAGAATTAGTTAGAAAGAATTGATCATTAATTCCAAATTTATGATTAAGAATTCCGTGTATGTATTATAGTAGATATGAATATTGAATGGGCAAAATAAATAAGAAATATTTCTTTTGCTCCTGTCCTATTCTTCTTTCTCAGAGGAAGGGAGGTACTCTGAAAAAAAATAAAATAAAGGATTAATTCGTTTTTTATAGTCATTTCTTTAATCAGTGAATAGGAGCATACTCGAGATCGGAATCGTGGAGAAGTACTACTTGGTCATTTCTACCAACTTAAAGTCCTCATTATGATTCGTTTTATCCAAAGCTTTATGCAAAAAAGTCTTTTTTATCTTAAATTATCTCCATTACGAATCTTTTGTGTACCTTGGTGTTCCTAACTGTCCACTGATTTTTTATTAATCTCCAGTATGGTAATAAATATAAGACAGTAGTAGAAACCCCATACGGGTGATCTTTTGTACCCGCTTCAAGATATGATAATTGGTCAAAGAATCTTAACCTTGGGGTAAACAGTTTATACTGCTTATGTTTCTATTCTCGTACATAGGGAATGAGATTTAATCTTCTTACTGCAAATTTATAAGCAGTTTGCTTTTACTCATCTAACTATCTAGTTTAATTCATTAACCCTAATGATAAATAAAAAAAAATATATCCATTGAATATAATATATTAAATTTCTTTATTCTATTCCTAGTTCTAGAAAAGAGGGAAAATAATAATGTTCTGCCGAATCACACGTAGAGATATTGATAACACACATAGAGTTAATGGTATTTCATAGCTGATAGATTGAGCAGCAGCCCGTAGACCACCCGAAAAAGAATATTTATTATTCGACCCATATCCTGACATAAGAAGTCCAATAGGGGCAATACTTGAAATGGAGATCCATAAAAAAACGCCTATACTAAGATCGGCCAAAACAAGGTGATATCCAAAAGGAATTACTAAATAACTTAGTAGAACAGATATGACCGCTATAGAGGGTCCCGCACTGAACAAACGAATATCCCCTCTAGATGGGAGGAGATCCTCTTTAAAAACTAATTTGGTTCCATCTGCTATAGCTTGAAGAATTCCCAATGGACCGGCATATTCAGGCCCAATGCGTTGTTGTATTGCTGCAGATATTTCTCTTTCTAACCACACAATTACTAGTACCCCTATTGTTATTCCCAATATAAGGGTGAAAATAAGAACAAAGATCCATATGAGTTCATAAACTTCTTTTAAAGATTCCGATCTAGAAAAAGAATTTATAGCTTGTATTTCCGTTTCTGTCATATCAATTATCATTTCAACGATCAACTTCTCCCATAATGATATCTATACTACCTAATATCGTCATGATATCTGCCAATTTCATTCTTTTAACTAGTTGAGGGAGAATTTGCAAATTGATAAAACCGGGTGGACGAATTTTCCATCTCCAAGGGAAAACACTATTATCTCCTATCAAATAAATTCCTAATTCTCCTTTTGGGGCTTCTACTCTCACATAAAGTTCTTGCTTCGACAATTCAAAATTGGGCGAAAGCTTTTTAGTAATAAATCTATATTCAAAATTATTCCATTCAGAATTTTTTGCTTTATCAAAACGTCGGACTTCTAAATTCTCATAAGGCCCTCCAGGAATTCCTTCTAGAGCCTGTTGAATAATTTTTATAGATTCCTCCATTTCACCGATTCGTACTAAATAACGGGCTAGTGAATCTCCTTCTTTTTGCCATTGGACTTCCCAATCAAATTTATTGTAACACTCATAACTATCAACTTTACGAAGATCCCATTGGATTCCAGAAGCCCGTAACATTGGTCCTGATAAACCCCAATTTATTGCCTCCTCTCCACCAATAATGCCCACTCTTTCAACGCGTTCCAAAAAAATAGGATTACGCGTAATAAGTTTTTGATATTCAACAATTCCTGTTAAAGAATAATCGCAAAAATCCAAACATTTCTCTATCCAGCCATAAGGTAAATCGGTAGCAACTCCCCCAATACGGAAATAATTATGCATCATTCGCATACCTGTAGCGGCTTCGAATAGATCATATAACAATTCCCTTTCTCTGAAAATATAGAAAAAGGGAGTCTGTGCACCGATATCCGCCATAAAAGGTCCAAGCCATAATAAATGAGAAGCTATACGACTCAGTTCTAGCATAATTACTCTAATGTAACTAGCTCTTTTAGGTACTTGAACGCTTTCTAACCGTTCTGGTGCATTTACTGTTATTGCTTCTGTGAACATAGTGGCTAAATAATCCCATCGTGTTACATAAGGCAAATATTGTATAATTGTTCGATTTTCCGCTATTTTTTCCATCCCTCTATGTAAATAACCCAATATAGGTTCACAATCAATAACATCTTCACCATCGAGAGTAACAATTAGTCGAAGAACACCATGCATTGATGGGTGGTGAGGACCCATATTCACTATCATGAGATCCTTTCTTGTAGCTGGTACAGTCATAATTTTTCTTCCTTAATTCAATTCAGTATTCCATGAATTTAGCAAAATGAAGTTGATCAAAATGCAAAATTTAATAACTAAAGAAAAAATTCAAACCAATCTTAAACTTAAAATTAATGAGTTTTTGACTCCCGAATACCCAACTGGTTAATCAATTTCTTATAACGTACTCGATTTTTCTTTGACAAATAATCCAACAGCCGTTGACGTTTTCCCAAAATTTTTCGTAGACCTCTTTGTGATAAAAAATCTTTTTTATGTAATTTTAAATGTAAAGTAAGTCTTTGTATCTTATCAGTGAAACTAAATACTTGAAATTCAACAGATCCACAGTTTTTTTCTTTTTCTTGTCGAATAGCCGAGATGAATGAATTTTTGACCATAAAAAATTTTTTTTTTTTTCTTTTACACGAATTTTACCGATCAGGAAAAATAAAAATATTTATTATACGTGTTATTTGCAGTTATTTTAATTTAGTACAAAAAAATTTATCATTTCTTCATATAGAATTCTATCCAAATCAAATTGAAAATTTGATTTGGATAAAAAAGAACGATACATTTTTTTTTCTTTCCTTAATAGGAAAGATAGGAAAGAAAATGTTTTTTTCGATAACGATAAAGAAAAAAAGATATAAGATATAGAGGAAATGTACTATGTTATATTTATATTTATTATATACTATTAATATAATTAAAGAATTCTGAATCGTGGATACATATGTATTCTTAATATACTAAAATTACTGCCATTATTGGTATCAAACCAATAACGATTCATACAAGCTAAATCTTCTAATCGAAAATTGGGCCAAAGAAAAAATTTGAATTTAATGAATTTCTTTGTATATGTATTAAGATGTTTTTCCTTGTTCAAAAATTGTCCACAGTTGTTTATGTTATTTTGATTACAGAATATTGAATTTCTACCCGTAATATTACAATTCTGAGAATTAAAACAAATGAAAATTCTCAATTCTCTACGACGTCTGGGGGATAGAATATTTTCGGGAACAAGGAAATCATAATAATTTTTGTTTTTAGGCATAAGTATATTGCTGTGTTGTGCAACAGATTCATGAAATTTTTTTTTATCAACATATTCTTTTTTTATCATGTATTTTCCATCAGTTTGGCGTTTAGTCTTATCAACCAATGAAATACCTATGGTTTGATATATAATATCTTTTCCATCCCTTTTCATAGATAGACGAATTGGTTGAACAATAAATATGCCTCTTTTTACCAATTCTGTAAGAGTTAGATCTTTCTGAATCAACATTACATCTAGACGCATCTCTCCTCTTTGAATTGAAGATATAGCTATTTCCTTTGGATCTATCAGTCTAAGTAGAAGACAATATACCTTTATATTATTGATCATTCTTTGATTCAAGGGATCATCCCATCTTAATTGAAAAAGAAAATATTTTTTCAAGAAGAAATTGAGTTCTGCTTCTTTCTTGCTCTTAGATTGTTTTTTTTTTTTACCCTTTTTAATGTCTGCTCCTGTATAATCTGTCTCAGCATCTTTTTCTCCTGTATAATCTGTCTCAACATCTTTTTCATTTTGTTTTCGTAAATCTAATACAAGATTTCCCTGATCTTGTTGTTCATTTTTTTTTTTTACATTAATCTTTTTACTTTTAATATTTTCATAAAAATGAAAATTAAAAATAAGTAATTTGGTAGGTATGATCCACGGTTTTATTTTATACGCATTAAAAAGTAGTAAAAATTCTGGGAAAAACCAAGGTTCTAGATTTGATATGATACGATAAAATTTTTCTTGATTCATTCCCATCCAATCAAAAAAGGAATTTTTTTTTAATTTTTGATAATTTAGATTTTTAGTATTGTTATGAATCTTGGTATTGATAGGCATATTGGCCCGGGTCTCAATATCAATATTATTTCTAATACAGAAATGGGGAATTTTATAATTTAAAAATAGTCTATCCATTTTTTTGTCTGTATCAATGAGAAATCTTTTTTCTAGATAATTATTAATAACTATCCTTATCAATCCATAAAATGGTTCGGGTTTTAGTGTATTGAAATTAGATGCAATTTTTTTGTTTTCCACTTCTTGTAATTGTAACGTTGATTCATAAATATATGAGTTTTTATTATCCCCAAAATTTATATATTTATATGATAAAATATCATATTCTAAATGTTTTTTCAATTTGACTTTTTGACTCATCAATGAATTTACTGCATAGTAATTTTCTTTCATGTAATGAATTAATTGATCTTTTTCTTTTTTATATAAATTCGATTTCATTGAGTCTTTTTTTTGAATTATACGACATTGGTTAGCCCTATTTTGCCATTTTTTTGGTACTAAATAAGACCACTTAGTCTGAGATAAATTATATTGATAATGATTCCTTAACCACATTTTCCATTTATTCATTCTATACTTATGTATTTTCTTATGCTTTGGTTTGGAACCAAATATTCCTTGTGTTGTACAATAATTCTTTATTATATCTGTAAGAAAAGGATAGGTGTTATGATATTGAAGTACAGATTTCAAAGCATATTTGTTAAGTAACTGATTTTGCGAGAATTTGTAAAATATATATGCTTGAGACAAAGAAGATAAGTCCCAATAAATATTAAAATTTTTGTTGCTAATACTAAAATTAGTATTATAAAAAATATTATAAAACGACCTTTTTATTTTCGAAATAAAATTCATTATTTTTTGATCTGTCTTTTCAATTCTTTCTTGATTTGTTTTATCATTATAAATGTATTTAGTTAAAATTTTGTTTGTTGATTTAAAACTTGGAATCTTAATGATACATAGTAATAGATTCATGTATATTTTTTCAATGAAGGATTTTATAAAATAATGCGATTTACGTATTAATCGGATATTTTTTCTTTTAAATATTTTCCAAATATCCTTCTGTAATTCCGATCTTTTATTATAATAAGTTAGAACCATTTTTTTCTTGTCTTTTGTGATTCCTTTTATTTGATTCCTAATTGTGATTGTCTTATTAGCAAGATCTTTTATTTTTGTTTCGATGAGTGAATAATTTGCATTTCCGCAATTCGGGAATTGAATTGCAATCGTTGATTCGCGAAGAATTTTATTATTTATATTAGAATTTCTTCCATTTTTTTTTTTAGTCAATTCATATATTTTAGCCCTACTAGATTTTAATATAGGTTTTACTTTTTCAAGTTCTTTCATTATTAGGTCCAGAAATAGAATTATTTTGATGACCCATCTTGTTTTTTTTTTTGAAACTTTTAGAACCCCATTTCCTCTTTCTTTGAAAACTCTTATAACTTGTGA